TTATGTATTCTTCTAATTTCTATGTGTATTAAACTATTTCAGTATCATATACTTTGATTACTTTATTACTTTTTTATTCTTTTATTTTCTTTTCAAAAGATTCCTATTAGGAAATTCAATACAATATTCAATTAAAATATAATAAGGAGACTATAAATAAAAGTCTCTTTCTCGCACCCATTTTCATCACATTGTCAGAACAAAAATATCGTATCCATCCATATAGATTAGATGTAAATATTTGATACATGAGACTACGATATGATATATATATAAGTCTCTAAGATATAAATAATACGATATAAATGGATCTTGTCTTGTGTTCTGGAATAAAACATAGAATAAAATATAGTTAAAACATCTCTTATGTTGTGACTTGGAATAAAACCTTTTCTGGAAAGGAAGGGAATAGCAATTTATTCCTTTTATAGAACATCTAGGAACAAGAAGATTTAATCGGCAATATCGACAGATTACCGCCTAGTCCAAAGAAATATGAAAATGAAAAAAAAAAGATCCACTGTTCCAATTTTTAATTTTAATATCAGAATAGTGGATATAGTTATGATTCAATAGGTTAGGTCCACTTATTTTTTTCTTTTGTTGATTTCTAATTGATTTTATTGCAATAATAAAAAATAGAAATATTTGTCGATTCAAGTAGACAACTTATTATTTTTCAGTCTAAACTTAATACTAGTCATTATATCATTAATAATATAAAATATTATTATAATAAACATAATAGGAAATGTTCAACCTTATAACTCTAATTACTATACTATTTAGTATAGTATAATTAATTCTAATTAATATATATATAAATTAATAAGGTTTCTTACTTATTTATTAAGTAATAAAAATATTAATAATATTTTTATTACTTAATAAATATGAATACTACCGCGGTAGTTTTATGAAAAAACTAAAGCCCCTTATCGGATTTGAACCGATGACTTACGCCTTACCATGGCGTTACTCTACCACTGAGTTAAAAGGGCCTATTTTATTCAATTCCTGAATAAGCCACTAGTCACTATGTGTTTAGTGTATATCCATATTATATGTTATATGTATATAAATACATCTTATACGTTATAATATATCTTAAACGTTATAGTGGTTCACTCAGGAACGATAAATCTTATTTACATAATGAGTATAGGATATACTTGTAAGTATAAGTAAAAAAAAAAGGAGGTTTAATGATATTTGATTTCATAAATATCAATCAATGCAAGGAATTCTTTCAAGACAGATCCTAATTGCCATCATAACGAAAGGCATTTCATTGATACATGTATCTACCAATTCAACCTAGATCCCAAATATTTCATCGAATCATTAATAAAATAAAGCGATTCAGCTTGTCTCCCAAACTAAATCAAATTAAAATAAGATTTATTAAAAATAAATAATATTATTAAAATTAAAAATTTTAAGAAAAAAAAAATGAAATAGATTTATTTATCGAATTAGAAAATGTCGATTAGAATGAACGATAACGATTCAAGAATCTAAATAATCAAAAGATTATATATATATATAATCGTGAAAGACAGAAGGATCCTTCGCATTGAGTCATATGATTCCATTATATTGACAATTTCAAAAAACTATTCATACTATGATCATAGTATGATGACGGTTAGGCAAGTATGCCCCCATCGTCTAGCGGTTCAGGACATCTCTCTTTCAAGGAGGCAGCGGGGATTCGACTTCCCCTGGGGGTAGGGTACTACGAAAGGAAGTTGATCGTGGATTATCACTAAGCCTGGATTGATTCTTTCCGGGTCGATGCCCGAGCGGTTAATGGGGACGGACTGTAAATTCGTTGGCAATATGTCTACGCTGGTTCAAATCCAGCTCGGCCCAATAATTCGCCGATCCATCATGAAATGATATAAGACTTTGTTGTTCCAGAAATCATCGATCCCAATAGAAAAAAGTCAAAATATCTGATCAAATCTTCTGATATTGATATATCTTATCTTTACCCCTATCGCTATTTATTTACTCTATTTATTTTTTATTTATTCTTTTTCCAACAAGTTTTGATCTTTGCTAAAGATCTAGATTCATATCAAGATCTGGAAGTGTAAAGTCTAAAGAAAAGAGTAAAGAAAAAAGGACCTTGTTTCATTGAAAGATTGACTATCCAATTAATTTGGAAATAACGAAAAGATTATTAGTAATCACTGCCTCTCTTGCTAAAGTTCATATCCATATCGAAAGTATTTGAATAAAATCATAAGAATATGTATACTGTACACCTTAATTTTATTATGTTATTTCCTTGGGATTGTAGTTCAATTGGTCAGAGCACCGCCCTGTCAAGGCGGAAGCTGCGGGTTCGAGCCCCGTCAGTCCCGATGGATCCAAATCCAATATCCAATAAAAAAAATACATCAATTCATCCTTCCATATTTCTGTTCTGTGAAAGGGAGTACAAACAGTAGAATTTCATTGCTAACAGGAATCTCTTTTCTTTGTTATTTTTTTGAATTTCTTCTATTGTTTGGAACCAATGGTAAGTGGAAAAGTGGTTAGATGATACTTCATCAAATGATTGTACAAGGAGGTCGCTAATTTTTATATTATAAAAATATAAAAGAATGAAAAATAGAAATAAAAAATAAAGTAAAGAAGTAAATGGATTTTTGATTGTATCAAAATTGACTTTGGAATTCGGTATGGATAAAAGATCTTCCTATGTTATACTATTCAATTCTTGACGATGAATCAATTTGTCAGATATTGTTATTCATGATATTGATCCGATTCGATTATATCTCGATGTAATTCATCCCATTGAATTTACAGACAAAAGATTTATCATCTCTATGGGATTAAATCCCGAGTTATTGCGAATTAAAGAAAAATGAAAGGATGAGATTATGGAAGTAAATATTCTCGCATTTATTGCTACTGCACTGTTCATTCTAATTCCTACTGCTTTTTTACTTATAATATACGTAAAAACAGTAAGTCAAAGTGATTAATTTGAATTAAACTTGTGACTCTTTAGTTCTTATCACTGATTAAAGAGAAGAAATAAAATAAAAGGATTCAAATTTCACGTTTTAAATGAAATGATCGAACTATAATCAGCAGTATTCTATGAGAGCAGTATTCGATGAGATACTAGATAGTATGGTAGAAAAATATTTTTCTACCATACAATACTAGTATTGTTATTTACTTTATAAAGTTTGCTGTATGACGATACAGGTTAATTTAATATAATATATATCAATGACATTATTATCTTCATATATAGATATCAATTCCATATATAATGTACATAGTGCCATGTCCCAATTCTATTTCTTTGCTTCATCCATTTCTATTTGATTTGTGTTGATTCTAATCAATTTGAAAAAATCGAAAGACCACTCTTACTCTTATGATTCTAATTCCTAGATTTCTTATCTTTTTTAATTTAATATGAATTTCGATATACATTGAAAGAAAGAAAGAATCAAATCAATGAAAGAAAAGTAGATATGGGTATAATAAAAGAAAATCAAGTAATCTTCTTGTTAGCATTCCAACAAAGAAGTAATTAATTGACCAGTTGACAAAGGATCCAGAGGTTCCATGGGAACTTCTTCGGATTTCGAAAAGGATTAATAAACCTCACCGATTTTAACCTTTCAACCATGATATGAAATCAAAAAAGAGACCAGCATAAATAATATTTTAAATAAAATCTTTAAAATAATAAAACACAAATGGTAAGTGCGCAATATGTGACTTGCCCAAAGACAATATTTTCTTATGTGTAGTATCTCCTTGGACAACCGCTACGTCTATGTTGTTTTTCGTAAAGTCTATGTTGTTTTCCGTAAATAAAGTGTATCGACGTAATATGTAATAACAGAACTATCTTCTTTTCTCTTTGAAGAGGAAAGAAAAAGAAGGAAAAAAATAACAAAGAAAAAGTAAAGTATAAAGTATATAGTAATAAAAGGTTTCGTTCTTACTCATTGTCACTATAAGAAGATTTATGAAGAATTCGATTGAAAAAGATTTCATACCATTTGGAGCACTTTTACTTTCGAAATAGGAACTATAGGAATAATTGAAATCTTTGTTTGATTGAAAGAGTTCATATATTATTTCTAGAATACATTACTCCACTAGAATCCAATACATATAACTTCTAAATGAAAATATTTTCAAATTCAATTTTTGAAATTGAAATAGTAAATTAAAAAATAGTCTTTGCAGAACGATCTATAAAAAAAAATTGATACAGTTTGATTCCTAAACTCAATTAGTAGTACTTCTAGAGTCCACTTCTTCCCCATACTACGAGTGAAAGGGAAAATGTAAAGACTACCATTAAAGCAGCCCAAGCGAGACTTACTATATCCATGTAAATTATGTCCTCGATCTCTATGAAGGAATTATTCAATTATTGTTCACTAATAATAGTAGAATTACCAGCGAAGAGTCAAAAGGGAGTTCTGATCCAACACCATTGATGAAACAATCCAATAAATCCAATTAGACCAAGTTCTAATGATTATACTCGAAGATTTCTAGTATAATCGGAAAACATTAAGTACAAGCAAAATACGTAGAAACAACCTTTGACGTCTCAGAAGTATCAAAGAAATGTTATGTTAATAATATGTCAAAATAATAAGACCCGTTCTTTCTTTTGTCACCCTTAAGTCTTAAGTCAAAAGTATAAAAAAATATAGAATAAAGATAGATCATTATCTATTGCATACCCCTATCTTTATTTCTTTATTTCTTTTCGATTTTTCCCATTTATTTGATCTCAATCTTACCATCTTCGATTGTCACTATGAACCAATCGAAAACGTCCTATTACGTTCTTAACTCAAGATTATCAAAAATTTAAAATTGATTTTTGTACTTTAGTTAAATTAAAACTTTAATATAGAATATATAAATTAAGTAAAAATATATAAACTAAAAGCATATATAAATAAAGTTAAAGAAAAAGCCAATTATCCATTCAATCG